CTTTGACCAAATAGGTTATATTTCTAATAGATTATTAACCCTTAACAATCTTAAGATTGGGGAGAAATTTAGGGACTTAATTTGTAAACGATGATCCTAAGGATAAAGTTAAGTTTGATCCTTCGGACCAAACTCTTAAATTAGATTGAATAAAAATTAGTATAAATAGATAACAAATGGATAACTAGGATGTTATAATGAGGACGTTCTTTAATACGAAAAGTCGGTGAAGAAAAAATGAAATCGAAATTCCATAAGAAAACGCAATTATAAATTAAAATCTCAGGAACTGAAACATCTCAGTACTAGAGAGGAAAAAAATCAAGCGAGATTCCGTTAGTAGTGGCGAGCGAAGACGGAGGAGATCTGATCCAAAAAAAGTTCATAATAATTAAAAACCACAGAGGTTAACAGCCCCGTTGATTGAAAAATTAAGGATTCATAATGTGTCGTGTCATTAACGTGGCTGGCATTTTAAGCTAAAGATAAAAGATATTTTTTTATTTTTAAAGAGTAGAATTATTTGAAGAGAGGTGATCCATACATCTAAAATTAAATCTTATAACATACCTAAAGTGTACGAGTACTGTGAAGGAAAGTTGAAAGAGAATAAAGCTAAATTTGAGGATTTAACCTCTGAAGCTATTAAAAGGCGCAAACTCTATTATGAATTTGTTCTTTAGAGTGAAAAAGATTTTGAAATTTGTTATATACAAGCAGACGAGATTCGTCGTACCTTTTGCATAATGGGTTCGTGAGAAAAATATTTGGCAAACTTAAGTTTATAAACGCAGGTGTAGTGAAAATGAGTTTTAATTTATTGTTTTAGGGTTAACCACCATAAACCGAAGGTTTATGGTGGTTAGGCTTTTGGAAACATGGAGAGCTTTAGTCAAATAGAGCCCGAAACCTAGTGAGCTAACCATGGGCAGTTTGAAGCTCCCCTAATAGGAAGTGGAGGAACGAACTGGTGATTGTGGCAAAAATCTCAGATGACCTGTGGTTAGAGGTAAAAAGCCAATCGAACTAGGAAATAGCTGGTTTTCTGCGAAAGCTATTGAAGTAGCGCGTCATTAGAATTCGTCACGAGTCGAATGATATGGCTAGGCCATTGAGTTCAGGTAGAATTACCTTGAATTTGAACGAATTTGTGTATTTTTACATAGTAAAGCACTGAATGGAGACATCTATATGGTGTATTCAACCAAACTATGAAAGTGTAAGAAGAAAGATGATAGACAGACAGTGGGCGAGAAGGTCCATTGTCAAAAGGAAACAACCTAGATCAGAAGTTAAGGCCGTAAAATTTAACTAAGTGTAAAAGGAGCTTAAAGATAGAGACAACAGAAAGTGGGCTTGGAGCCAGCCATCTTTGAAAGATTACGTAACAGTTCACTTGATAAATTTATAGGTTTCTAAAATTTTGGTGGCTTAAGTTTTTATTGGAGATTATAATTCAAGTGAATTAAATATCCGCTTCAGATGTTCTAGAATTCGTGTACGAGTCTAGGAATCTAGATAGCCGAAACTCTGGATATAAAAAATTAATCCTCACGAGCCTCAATTGAACCAAGGGTTAAACCCTTGGATCCAATTATCTCGAGTCTTAGCCCCTAAGATTTTTAAAACCTAGGGGCTAATTAGGGGAACAACAACCCCGAAGGATTTGAGTTTGATATATGTGATAAGGATTTATATAATGGTAGCAGAACGTTCTGTAATATGATTGATAATTAGATCGCGAAAGTTTATCAGAAGTGATAATGCGAACATGAGTAAAAAACAGTGTGAGAATCACTGCTCATAGCCCTAGGTTTCCAATAATTGAGATTATCAAGATTGGGTTATACAGCCCCTAAGGATGATGATTTTTTAATTTGTCACATGAATTAAACCTAAGATTTAAAATTTTTAGGGTTAATTCAGGGACTAAAAATTGAAAGCGCACAATGGGAAAAAATTAATAAGTGAAAAATTTAATTTAATAAGCTGTACTTAAACTAACACAAGTGGGCCTAAAGTGATGGTAGAATTTATCTTAAGGAACTCGGCAAAATGACCCCGTAAGATTGCAAGAAGGGGTGCCAATTTTTGATATATTATCGTTAAAGCCACACATAGTGTGAGCTCTGCGGGAGGTTAAAAGTTGGTTTCGAGAAAAGAGGGGGTGTCGACTGTTACCAAAAACATAGCTCCACCAAAAGCCTTTAAGGTGAAGTATTGGAGGTGAGGCCTGCCCAGTGGTTGTATCTCAACCCATGTGATTATAAGCCGACCCTAGGTCGAAGAAGTTACATGATTAAGGACAATTAAATGGCCGCGGTAAAACTGACCGTGATAATGTAGCGCAATCAATAGCCAATTAATTGTTGGCAAGTATGAATGGCGTAACGAATGCCCCACTGTCTCAAGATAAAAACCAATGAAATTGAAATCGTAGTGAAGATGCTACGTACAAGTTGTAAGACGAGAAGACCCCATTGAGCTTTACTGGAAGCTTATATTGATTTTTTCCAATTAATGTGTAGATTATGTGGGTACATTATGAAAAACCACTCATTAATTATAAAAAAAACTTACTAGATACTGGACAAGTGTAAGCCGGACAGTTTGGTTGGGGCGACCGCCTTCTAAAAAGTAACGAAGGTGTACATAAGGTAAATAATATAATAGTATAAAGTAAAAAGCCTGACAGCAAGGGAGACCCCCGAGCTGACACGGATGTAATTATGAGGATTAGCCTTCATCTTTTAAGAGAGTCTAATCCATGAACTCGGGAAGATTAAGTATCGGGTTTAGGGCATAATAAACCGTTTGTGGGTTATAATGACCCGTTAGTTAAGAGTGGATTTGCTAACGAGCAACGAATAAAAGTTACCATGGGGATAACAGCGTAATATCGTTCAAGAGTCCATATCGACGACGATGTTTGCGACCTCGATGTTGAATTGCGGTATCCTAGAGGTGTAGCCGCTTCTAAGGGTTGGACTGTTCGTCCATTAAAATCGTACATGATTTGAGTTCAGACCGGCGTGAGCCAGGTCGGTTTCTATCTACAATTTGTTTAGGAAACATTAGATATATTCTCCATTCTAGTACGAAAGGACCGAGTGATAGGTATCCGCTGGTGTACCAATTACCAAAACTTGATAGGTTGTTGGGTAGCTACGATAAAATTAAGGCTTAGCTTTTGTAAAATTGGATCCAAGGGTTAAACCCTTGGTTCAATTGATACCCGTAAGGGTGTCGTAATCTTGAAAATTAAGGGTTATGGAGAGTTAAGTTTAAAGGGAAGCACCTTTAATTCTAATCGCCTGAATGCATCTCAAGGGAGAAGTAAAATATCATTTAATGTTTCTATTAAGACTGTTTGAGAATAAGACGTTGATAGGATCTATGTGTATAAAATAATCAATTAACCCCCTAACCCCACGGGTTATAAGGGTTTAGCCTTTGGATTAAAATCTTTTCCAAGGTAAGATTAAAAGCTTAAGATATCTAAAGTAGAGCGTGAACATAAGTAAGTTGCGCTTGTTCAAAATACTAATTTTTCGACCCCTAGAAACCTTCGGGTTCTCGGGGGCCCTAAGATTAAAACACATAATCCGAAGGATTATGTGTGTTTAATTTAGAGATATTAAAATACCTTTGGGCTCGTCTTATCGAGTCCGAGAGGTTTGAGCTTGAGTTTTAGAAGTTTACGAATTATTGTTAAAAGGACAATAGTTGAGAATTAAAAGTTTAAGCCGCGGCTTAAACTCTTGAGTAAGATGACAGAATGGCAATGTGTCCCGCTGTAAACGGTATTTTTGAGAGTTCAATTCTCTCTCTTACTAGCAGGAAGGGTGTTTAAGATAACCCTAAACCCTTAATATTTTTAAATCTTAGGGGTATTTTTTTACCTAGTTGCTAAAAATTTAAGCTCGCGAAGGAAAGGCTGGTAGCTTAATAGGTAAAGCATGTCGCTCATAACGTCAAAGAAGTAGGTTCAAGCCCGTCTCAGCCTATACCTGCGAGAATTAATGTTTGCCTTTGGAGAGTTTGATTCGTATAATCAAATGAGAAACCGAAGGGTTATACCCCTTATAACCTGAAGGGGTTAAGGGTAGATCATAAATTATCTTGGGGTATTTAGGGATCCAACCCTTGAAAAAATGGCGTATTATTTATCACCATGTGCGTACACATTGTGTGCCTGCGTACAATCAATATTTACATTTAAAGATACTCCTGAGCCATGGCAACTAGGGTTTCAAGATGCAGCAAGTCCGGTAATGGAAGAGATAATATTTTTTCACGATCAGATAATGTTTATATTAATAATAATTATTACAACCGTTTTATGGCTGCTTACTAGAGTTTTAACAACTAAACGTTATCATAAGTATCTATTCGAAGGGACTTTAATAGAAATTATTTGAACTTTAATTCCTGCGGGGGTGTTAGTGTTTATTGCTTTTCCTTCTTTAAAATTGTTATATTTAATGGATGAAGTCATTGACCCTGCTTTAACGATAAAAGCTATAGGTCACCAATGGTATTGATCTTACGAGTATTCGGATTATGGGCCGGAGACAATCGAATTCGATTCATACATGGTTCCAACTTCCGACTTGAACAACGGGGATTTAAGATTACTAGAGGTAGATAATATATTAATTGTGCCGATACAAACACAAGTGCGAGTTTTAGTGACAGGGGCGGATGTTTTACATTCCTTTGCAGTTCCGTGTTTATCTGTGAAAATAGATGCTGTACCAGGGCGTCTAAATCATACAAGTTTCTTTATTAAAAGACCGGGAATATTTTATGGTCAATGTTCTGAGATATGCGGGGCAAATCACTCATTTATGCCAATAGTGATAGAAGCCGTGTCATTGGATAAATATATTAACTGAGTGGCTACACAATCGCAAGAGGCGTAATTCCCCCTTTCAGGGGGTATCAAAAGTTGGGCTTGGTTTTTATTCCTAAATTGCGTGTTATAAACTCTTAAGATTTTTAAATCTTATGGGGGCTTAGACCCTTTTGGGATATCATTTGGTCCAATGGCTCCAACTCTCCAAAAGCTAAACGTATGAGTTGGTTCATTAAGCCTCGCGTTTTTGAATTTACCCTTAAGGGTTAACCACATAACCCTAAGGGTTATGAGGTTAACCCCTTGGATTAAACCTAAGATTTTAAATCTTAGGTTAATTCAAAATCTAAGTCCTTAAGATTTTAAATCTTAAGGATCCCTTGGGATATCCTTAAATTAGGCGATAAACGATACCGAAGGGTTCTTAACCCTTCGGCTCTCGTTTGAGATACGGATTTATAATCATGAGGTGGTGTAAAACTCATGTGGCCGAGTAATAGGCTTTTAACCTATAAGCAGTTGGTTCAACTCCAGCTACACCAAAATGCCACACTTAGATATAGTAGCTTATATGCCACAGTATACCTGAGCATTAATAATTTTATCGTTATTATTCTCGTTAATTGTGTTAGAAATATTGCCTAGATTACAACAACAGTTAGCGTTGCGTGCACACGCCGCGTTAACTTCAGTTAGTGAAGAGGGGGCAGTTCCAGCCGCCGATACTGAATCAACAGTGCCAGTTGTAATTTTTTAAGTCCATGTTTAGTTAGGGTTAAAAGTTTAGGTTTACAAACTAATCCTTAGGGTTCGTTAACCACTTAATTTAAAATTTTAAACTCAAATTAAACCTAGATTTTTAAATCTTAGTTTAATTCAGATACTTAAACCCTAATGGGTAAGCTGAGGTGAGATTTAGTTAACGAAACCACTCAGGGCCCTGAGTTTGGGGGTAGTCAAGCGTTATCCAGAGTTCGTTTTGGTTGCTTAACAAAATTGTTGGTAAGCGAAGGCGAACCTACGCATTAAATATCTGGTAAAAACGATGAAGTGATGTTAGCGGCTTATTTTGATCAATTTAATGTAATAAGATTAATAACAATACAAGCTTCTTTAGGGGATTGATTGGTAACATTTACTAACTCTTCAATGATGATGGTGTTAGCTGTTACTGCAATTTGATTATTGTTAAGAGGAGACAGATTAATACCAAGTAGATGACAATCGATAATGGAGTTAATTCATAGTAATATGCGATCTGTTGTCCAAGATAATTTGGGCCAAAAGGGTCAAAAGTATTTTCCTTTTATTTTGTGTCTTTTTTTATTTATAGCAATGTTAAATATTTTAGGGTTATTTCCTTATGTGTTCACACCAACAGCACATCTAGTGATGACGTTTGGGTTGTCATTATCGATAATAATCGCTGTAACAATATCTGGTTTTATTTCCTTTAAATTAAATTTTTTAAGTATCTTAATGCCAGGGGGCGTGCCTTTAGCTTTGGCTCCTGTTCTTGTTCTTATTGAGACGATGAGTTATATGATTCGAGCTATTTCATTGGGGGTTCGATTAGCAGCTAATATATCAGCAGGTCATTTATTGTTTGCTATAATATCGGGGTTTGCTTTTAATATGATGGTAAATGGGCTTATGGTTTTAAGTTTTTTTCCTATATTAATTTTAGTATTTATAACTTTATTAGAGATAATGGTGGCGGTAATTCAGGCTTATGTGTTTTGTTTATTAACGACAATATATTTAGGTGATACAATTGCGCTTCATTAAAAAGCTAAGATTTAGGTGCTTCGGCCCTTATATTGTGGGTGTTACTTCCCTCAGAAAATACACGTTAACCCCCATAACCCTTAGGGTTCTGGGGGTTAAGCCCTTTGATTAAACCTCATAACCCTAAGGGTTATGCGGTTAATTCAAAGACTTAAACCTAAGATTTTAAAATCTTAGGGTTAATTCAAAAACTTAACCTTGGGGGTTAAAGGGATTAAGTTCGTGGGCTAAATTAACCTCATAACCCTTAGGGTTATGAGGTTAATTCAAAGACTTAAACCTAAGATTTTCAATTCTTAGGTTAATTCAAAACCCCAAAATTTGGATCTAAACGTATCTTCGGTTGAACAAGGGGTGAAGTGGAAGGTAAAATTTGAGGTATAAAATCCATAGCTCAATTGGAAGAGCATTTACCTTCTAAGTAAGAGGTTGTAGGTTCAAGTCCTACTGGGTTTAGGGGAAGCAATTTTAAGGATATCCCAAGGGATCCTAAAACCTTAAGATTAAAACACATAATCCGAAGGATTATGTGTTTTAATTATTGAACGGGAATCAATGATGCAACAAACATATCATCCTTATCATTTAGTAGAGCCGAGCCCGTGGCCATACATTGGGGCCTGTGGCGCATTTTTTACTACAGTGGGCGGCGTAATGTATTTTCATTATAGTCAAAGTTGAGGGCTAATTCTTGGATTAACCACAATTGCCCTTACAATGGTGATTTGATGGCGTGATGTAATTAGGGAAGCCACTTATCAAGGCCATCACACAATTATAGTTAAACAAGGGCTAAAATATGGAATGATTTTATTTATAGTGTCTGAGATTTGTTTACTTTTTTCTTTCTTTTGGGCCTTTTTTCATAGTAGTTTAGTGCCAACTATCGAAATAGGAGCAGTTTGACCTCCTAGGGGTGTAGAACCTTTAGGCCCTTTCTCTATTCCGTTATTAAATACAGCAATTTTAGTAAGCTCAGGGGCTACAGTAACTTGAGCTCATCATGGGATTATTAGCGGTAAAAGAAAAGAAGCCATAGTAAGCTTGGCTTTAACAGTAACATTAGGGCTGATCTTTACAGCTTTGCAGGCTATGGAGTATTTTGAGGCACCTTTTGCAATATCGGACTCGGTTTATGGTTCGACTTTCTTTATGACAACTGGAGCGCACGGTGCACATGTGTTAATTGGAAGTTCTTTTTTGCTTGTTTGTTTATTTAGATTAATAAATCACCAATTTACAAGGCATCACCATTTGGGGTTTGAGGCGGCAGCCTGATATTGGCATTTTGTTGATGTGGTTTGATTATTTCTTTTTATTTTTATGTATTGGTGAGGTTCATAATTTTCTAGAAATCATTTACCCCTTTGGGGTAAATGAGATGTCAGACTCAAAACCTTAATCATATTTGTCGATTTGGATCTTTGGGTTAAGGATATCCCAAGGGATCCAAACCTCTTAAGATTAAAACACAGAATCCGAAGTATTAACCTTTGGATTCTGTGTTTTAATTCAAAGATTGAAAATCTTGAGGGCTTAGGCTTTGAATTAACCCTAAGGGTTATGAGGGTTAATCCCTTTAACCCCTGGATCAACGAGAGGTAGAATAAAAACGGGCCAAAGGCGTAACTAGGGCTCAATCTCTGTGTGGTTTATGCTTTTGATAGATTAGTTAGAGGTTAGCCAAAAGGCAAGGCATTAAGTTTTGATCTTAACTAATGCAGGTTCGAGTCCTGCACCTTTATAAAAATTAACCGCCCATAAACCGAAGGTTTAAGTCATAAACTTAACCCCTTTAAGGGTTAAGTATTTAAAGTTATGGTAAACTTATTTTGGAGAAGATTAGGTTAATGGCAGACCAATAGCCTTCAAAGTTTTGAGCGTTGGTTCGATTCCAACATCTTCTGTTTTAAAGGAGTGTGGTGAAAAAGGTAAACACGTTTGGTTTAGGTCCAAGTTTTTATAGGTTCAAGTCCTATCGTTCTTAAACGATTTAAAGTTTTCCCCCTCGTAAATTCGCGGTGGAAAACTCATGCTCTTTAGGATACCCAAAGGGCCCTTAGGTTTAAGGATATCCCAAGGGGCCCTTAAGATTTTAAATCTTAAGGGCTTAGGCTTTGAATTAACCTAAGATTTAAAAATCTTAGGTTAAATCTATAATAGCTTAATGGTAAAGCTTTGGGCTGTTAACCTAAATTATATCAGTTCGATTCTGGTTTATAGAGTAAATATTTAAAATTTTACCCTTTTAACCCAAAGGGTTTTAAGGATACCCAGGGACCCTTAAGATTTTAATTCAAAGACTTAAAACACATAATCCTTCGGATAATCCGAAGGATCAACCTCCAATTTAACCCCTTTGGGTTTATGTTAAAGAAACGAAAAAATGACTAAATCGATTAGAAACGAAAATCCTATTATAGGATTAGTTAATGGAATGCTTATAGATTTACCATCTCCATCAAATTTAAGTTATTTTTGAAATTTCGGTTCTTTATTGGGGCTTTGTCTAGTAGTTCAAATTATAACAGGTATTTTTTTGGCTATGCATTATTGTCCAGATGTTAATTTAGCTTTTTCTTCCGTAGAGCATATAACTCGTGATGTAAATCTAGGGTTTATTTTGAGATATATACATGCTAATGGGGCTTCTGTCTTTTTTTTATTTGTTTATTTACATATTGGAAGAGGTCTATTTTATGGGGGTTTTAGAAAATTATTGCCTTGAAATGTAGGAGTGGTAATATTTTTAATAATGATATTAACGTCCTTTCTTGGCTATGTACTGCCGTGAGGGCAGATGTCCTTTTGGGCTGTAACAGTTATAACTAATTTACTATCCGCGGTTCCTTATATAGGGGAGGATCTTGTGAGGTGAGTTTGAGGGGGTTTTAGTGTATCAAATGCGACTTTACACCGATTTTTTAGTTTTCATTATTTATTTCCCTTTTTGTTGGTGGGATTGGCTTTAGTACACATGATAGGGTTGCATGAAGAGGGGTCTGATAATCCAACAGGATTAAAATCAGAAGTTGATAAGGTAGCTTTCCATTATTCTTATAGTTTAAAAGATCTATATGGGTTCTTGGTGTATGCTCTTATCCTTTCCATTTTAGCCTTTTTATTTCCATATACCTTAGGAGACGCTGAAAATTATAAAGAGGCGAATCCATTAGTGACTCCTGTTCATATAAAACCTGAATGATATTTTTTATTTGCTTATGCTATACTGCGTTCTGTACCAAATAAACTGGGGGGGGTGGTAGCTTTAGTATCAAGTATAGTGGTGTTATTTATTTTACCTTATTTGGCCCGATTTAGAAGTTTCGGTTTTTGGCGGTTAGGTGAAATATTTTTTTGATTTTTAGTAGGCGATTTTATTCTTTTAACTTGGTTGGGAGGTTTGCCGCCTGAAGAGCCTTATTTGTTCGTAAGTCAAATATCGTCGGTTTTTTATTTTGTTTATTTTTTAATTTTATTACCTTTAGAAGCCTATATGGGGCGATGAGCTTTAAAAGATGGACGGAAGATAATATAGTTGTTAAACCCGTCTCTGAATTAAACCTAAGATTTTTCAATCTTAGGTTTAAGAAAAAGGGTTTAACAATTAGACGTAAACACAGCGAGGGTCAAGGGAGTAAGAATAATATATTCCTAACCTTGATTAGCGTTGCATCGATTATATGGGGCTAAAGTCTCTGTAGCTCAATTGGGAGAGCATTTACCTTGTAAGTAAGAGGTTGTAGGTTCAAGTCCTACAGGGGGCAGGGGCCCGTGAGCCTTAGGTTAAACGGGTGTGAGGGGTGTTTAGTAAAGATAAAAAAGTTTTAATGGCAACTGAAATTTTAACTGGAGCAAAATTTGTTGGGGCAGGAGCCGCTTCAATTGGAGCAGCAGGAAGTGGGGCTGGAATTGGTACAGTTTTTGGAAATTTAATTATAGGATATGCTAGAAATCCTTCTTTAAAACAACAATTATTCGCATATGCAATCCTAGGTTTTGCTATCTCGGAGGCGATGGGATTATTTTGTTTGATGATAGCGTTCCTAATACTATTTGGGCTTTAATTAAGTTAAGTTGAGCGCGGGTCTGGGGGTCTCAAAACCTCTGGATTTGTGGCTCCATATTTTGATAATTAGCCTTTTAACCCTTAAAATTTAAAAATCTTAAGGGTTAAGCCCTTGGATTAAACCTCATAACCCTTAGGGTTATGAGGTTATTTATTCGGACGAGATGGCTGATTTTGGAAAGAGCGGCGGCTTGCTAAGCAGTAATATGCGGGTTCAACTCCCGTTCTCGTCAGATAGAGGCAGGGGGTATATCAATATTAGGTAGATTATCCGCTTTGGGCACGGTTGGTTGTGGGTTCAAGCCCATCTCCCTGAGTTTTAAGCCCCGAGACGAAAGAATGTTAGAATTAGTATTTATAACCCCTTTAATAGGGATATTTGTTATTTTGACAACACCTAGGGATAATATAGCACGTTTATGAAAAAGAGCCTTAGAGTGGTCCTTGTTAACATTAACTATGACGATCCTTTTATGGGCGTCTTTTGATGGGGAAGGCCAACTTCAAGGGATGATGAAGTTTAGATGAATTTCAAGCATTGAGCCTATATTTGGGGCTGCGCTTTTAGCTATAGACGGGATTTCCCTTTTTTTCATAATACTGACCGCATTACTGACTCCTATCTGTATTTTGATAAGTTGGAACTCGATTAGATTTTTGATTAAAGAATTTTTATTACGTTTATTATCAATGGAAATATTACTAATAGGTGTATTTTCAATTTTTGATATAGTAGGGTTTTATATATTATTTGAGGGGGTATTAATTCCAATGTTTTTAATAATAGGGATTTGAGGATCTAGAGAAGAAAAAATACAAGCATCTTATTATTTCTTTTTTTATACTTTTATCGGTTCTGTTTTTATGTTGTTGGCCATATTTACATTATATAGTCATGCAGGGAGCACGGACTATCAAGCTTTATGTAGTTTAAAACTCGAAAGGGAGTTGCAATATTTTATAATTTTAGGGTTTTTTTTAAGTTTAGCTATTAAAATACCAAAGATGCCTTTTCATATATGATTACCTCAAGCACATGTAGAAGCTCCAGTGGCCGGTTCGGTAATCTTGGCGGGGGTTTTATTGAAATTAGGGGGCTATGGGTTTATAAGATTTTCTTGACCATTGTTGCCAGATGCGTCAGAGTATTTTGCGCCTTTGATACAAACTTTAAGTTTATTCGCTGTTATCTACGGTAGTTTAACAACATGCCGACAGGTGGACTTAAAACGTATAATAGCCTATTCTTCTGTAGCTCATATGGGATTAGTAACATTAGGATTATTTAGTCATACAGTTCAAGGTTTAGTGGGGGCTGTTTTTTTAATGCTAGGTCACGGGTTAGTAAGCTCTGCTTTATTCATAGGGGTAACTTTATTATATGAGCGGTTTCATACTCGGCTAGTAAAGTATTATCGTGGGGTGGCTGTAACAATGCCCCTGTTTGCTATGTTACTGTTAATTTTAGTGTTAGCCAATGCCTCTATACCGTTAAGTAGTAATTTTATAGGAGAATTTCTTTCTTTATTAGCTGCATTTGAATATAGTATTATCGAGGGTGTGTTGGCTTCCTTTGGGGTAGTTTTGTCCGCGGGTTACTCTATATATTTGTACAACAGAGTGTGCTTTGGGGCACCTTCAAAATTTATTTACTTCTTTAGAGACTTAAATAGGCGTGAATTTTATACTTTAGTGCCATTAATTTTATTAATTTTTTTGATGGGAATTTTTCCTTTTTCAGTAGTAGATGTAGTAAAAGGTTCAATTATATATCAAGAATGGGTTTCAGTGTAAAAGATAAGGGTCGATTTCGAAGCTTAGCTTTGGGTCGTCGAAATGGTATACTTTATTTACCTTGCTAAGCCTCTGGAGGGTTGAGATTTTGATCTTAACCGTTGGGGATCTAGTTACTTAACTAAATCTCAAACTCAAATTAAAACGAAGGTTTAGTCCATGGGCTTAACCCTTTGGGTTAAGCCTTTGGATTTAACCCTTTAACCCTTAGGGCTAAGGGGTTATAAGGGTGTGTATCTTATGGGAATAGCTAAGCGGCAGAGCAGGGGTTTGTGGAGCCCAAGGTCAAGAGTTCATATCTCTTTTCTCATAAGCCCTTGGATTAAACCTAAGATTGAAAAATCTTAGGTTTATTTCAAAGACTTAAACCTAAGATTGAAAAATCCGAGGGTTGTGGGTTTAATCCTATTTTTCTACGCACGGCTCCTATGGACAAGGTGATAAGACATTAAGTTTTCAACTTAGAGACAAGAGTTCAAACCTCTTTAGGAGCTCGATGGAAGGGCTATTTTATCTATTTGCATTCGGTGTGATTTTATCGGGTATAATGGTGATCTCTGCATTAAACCCAGTGCACTCTGTTTTTTGACTTATTGTGGCTTTTACTAGTGCAGCTCTGCTTTTTATTTTATTGGAGGTGGAGTTTATAGCATTTATATTTTTAATCGTGTACGTGGGGGCGATTGCAATTTTATTTTTATTTGTGATTATGATGCTTAATCTGACGGATTTAGGTAACAACCCTCAAGATATGTCAAATTATATGCCAACGGGGCTTATAATAGGGGTTGTGGTAATTTTAGAGGTGTTGATTTTTTCCAGTTGAAAATCGAATAGTGAGGGGTCGCCTTATTTGAGGTGAGATTATATTGAAAAAACGTCAAATATTGAGGTATTAGGGCGTGTTTTATATACCGATTATTATTATTTATTTATTTTAGCTAGTTTTATTTTATTAAGTGCTATGATAGGGGCTATTGTGTTAACTCAGACGAAAAGCGTAGGGATAAAGAGACAAGATTCCTTTACTCAAGTTAGTCGTCAGGAAGTGTCGAAACTCAGTTAACAATCGTAAATTTACCCTTATTAAACCTAAGATTTTTCAATCTTAGGTTTAATCCAAGGGCTTAAACCTCATAACCCTAAGGGTTATGAGGTTAATTCAAAGACTTAAACCTAAGCTTTTTAAATCTTAGGCTTAACCCTTGGGGTGTCCTTAAAGGTTATAGTTTGAAAGGTAAAACACTCGGTTGTCACTTGGGCGTTATGGGTTCGATTCCCATTAACCTCGTCTGTGGGGCTTAGGTTTAATCCAGGGGCTTAACCTCATAACCCTAAGGGGTTATGAGGTTAAGCCTTTTCACCCTAACCCTCGATAAACAAAAAAAATGAGTACAGAGTTTTTAGGAATATTTATATTAATATTATTTAGTATTACCCTTTCTACTATTATATCCGGGGCTTCCTATATAGTAGGAGTAAAGCACCCAGACAGTGAGAAAGTGTCTGTATATGAATGTGGTTTTGACCCATTTGGTTCATCTAGAGTACCCTTTTCAGTAAAATTTTTTTTAGTAGGGATTCTTTTTTTGATTTTTGACCTAGAGATTTCCTTTTTATTTCCTTGGTGCGTAGTCTATAACCAAATAGGATTATTAGGTTTTTGAACAATGTATATTTTTTTAGTAATTTTAACGGTAGGCTTAATTTATGAGTGGGCAAAAGGAGGGCTAGAGTGAGAATAGAGGGCCTCTAGATCAAATCCTTTTGGTTTAGGATACCCAAAGGGGCCTTAAACCTAAGATTGAAAAATCTTAGGTTTAATTCAACCCCTAAGCCCTTAAGATTTTAAATCTTAAGGATCCTTTGGGATATCCTTAACCCCCATAACCCAAAGGTTAATTCGAAGACGTCTTTACGGGCTAAGTTTCGAAGAGGCGAGATGTCTTTAATTTAAAGGGAAAATATCTGTCTTCGGAACAGAAAATAAGGGTTCAACCCCCTTTAGGCATTATGTACTATGAGTATTTGACTGTGGGAGTTATATTATTTATTTTGGGGGTTTTAGGGATAGTTTTAAATAGAAGTAATCTTATAATAATGTTGATGTCAATAGAGTTGATGTTATTGGCTATTGCTTTTTTATTTTTAATAAATTCTATTGTAATAGACAATTTAATTGGGGAAATTTTTACCTTAATGGTTTTAACTGTGGCCGCAGCAGAATCGGCCATAGGGTTGGCAATTTTAGTGGCTTATTATCGTGTAAGGGGTACAATTGCAGTAAAATCCTTAAACCTTTTAAGGGGGTAGTTTTTCGAAATTGTTAACCGCCTAATTTGCAAGGTAAAATAAAATTGCCCTTGGATTAAACCTAAGGTTGAAAAATCTTAGGTTTAATTCAGAGATCTTAGACCTAAGATTGAAAAATCTTAGGGTCTAAGCCCTTTTGGGTTGTTGTGAGCCTAATTTAAATTCTTAACCCTAAGGGTTAAAGTGGTTGATTGTGTTTGACCCCTAATTGAGAGGCTAAAAATTTTTTAGAATTAATGAGTATGTATTTAAGCCGTTGATTATTTTCAACAAATCACAAAGACATTGGAACTCTTTATTTATTATTTGGGGCTTTTGCCGGAATGATAGGGACAGCTTTTAGCATGTTAATAAGATTAGAGCTATCTGCTCCTGGTTCAATGCTTGGCGATGACCATTTATATAACGTAATAGTAACTGCTCACGCCTTTGTAATGATTTTCTTTTTGGTTATGCCTGTGCTGATAGGGGGCTTCGGAAATTGATTTGTTCCTCTATATATTGGTGCACCCGATATGGCTTTTCCTAGATTGAATAATCTTAGTTTTTGATTGTTACCTCCTGCTTTAACTTTATTATTAGGTTCAGCTTTTGTAGAACAAGGAGCCGGGACAGGTTGAACTGTTTATCCTCCTTTATCAAGTATACAAGCTCACTCAGGTGGGTCAGTAGATATGGCAATATTTAGTCTTCATTTAGCTGGGATATCTTCTATATTGGGGGCTATGAATTTTATTACAACAATTATAAATATGCGGGCTCCAGGGATTACAATGGACCGAATGCCTTTATTTGTGTGATCCGTTTTAGTAACTGCTATTTTGTTATTATTATCTTTACCGGTATTGGCAGGGGCTATAACAATGCTTTTGACAGATCGGAATTTTAATACGGCGTTCTTTGACCCAGCGGGGGGAGGGGACCCTATTTTATACCAACACCTTTTTTGATTTTTTGGGCATCCAGAAGTTTACATATTGATTTTACCAGGGTTTGGTATAATTTCTCAAATAATACCAACTTTTTCGGCTAAAAAACAAATATTTGGATATCTTGGAATGGTTTATGCTATGGTATCAATTGGGATACTAGGGTTTATAGTTTGAGCTCATCACATGTTTACAGTAGGGATGGATGTAGATACTAGAGCCTATTTCACAGCGGCAACAATGATAATTGCAGTTCCTACGGGAATAAAAATATTTAGTTGAGTTGCTACTATGTTCGGGGGTTCATTAAGATTAGATACCCCAATGCTTTGGGCTATCGGTTTTGTATTTTTATTTACGATGGGGGGTTTAACAGGAGTTGTTTTAGCAAATAGCGCTTTAGATATTGTTTTACATGATACATATTATGTGGTAGCGCATTTTCATTATGTTTTATCGATGGGGGCTGTTTTTTCTTTGTTTGCGGGATTCTATTATTGATTTGGAAAAATAACAGGTTATAGTTATAATGAGGTTTATGGTAAAATTCATTTTTGAATAATGTTTATTGGTGTAAATTTAACTTTTTTCCCTCAGCATTTTTTAGGATTAGCAGGTTTACCTAGACGATATTCCGACTTTCATGACAGTTTTGCGGGATGAAATCAAATAAGTTCAATAGGGTCGATGATTTCTATTGTAGGGGTAGTTTGATTTATTTATATAATTTATGATGCCTTTGTTCAAGAAAGACAATTTAAGGGATGAACTGAGGATAGCGGTCATTATCCGTCTTTAGAGTGGGCTCAACAATCACCTCCAGCTCATCATACTTATAATGAATTACCTTTTGTTATACAAGGGCAAAGCTCTCGAACTTAATCTCAACTTGAGATTATAAAATGGTCATGGCTGCCTTTTAATTAAAAAAAATAACGCCCTAATTAGGGCGTTATTTAATCAAAGTAAAATTTTAAGATTTTCAAATGAAATTTAAGAGTTTGGTCCGAGGGATCAAACTCAACCCCTTTGGGGTTAAGGGTACCCCAAAGGGGTCCTTTGGATTAAAAACTTAAGGGTTTAGGCTCTGAATTAATCTTACGATTAAGGATATCCCTAAACCCTAAGGGCTTAGGCTTTGAATTAACCCTTAGGGTTATGGGGCACCCTTAAGATTTAAAAATCTTAGGGGTAAATTTGAGTTTGATATTTTTAATATCAAACGACCGCAAGATAGGGGCACGCCCCTAGGAAGGGTGACAGAGTGGTTTAATGTGTTTGTCTTGAAAACAATTGCTATCGTAGCCCGTGGGTTCGAATCCCATCCCTTCTTTAATGGAGTTTGCTCCAAAGGTTTAACCGCCCATAAACCGAGGGTTTAAGTTTTGGTTGACTTACGGGTGATGATCCGTTAGGGCGTTAAAGCATAATAGGAACTTGCGGTAATTTGCAAAATTATTGAGTATAGGTTCAACTCCTATTAACGCCTTTCATGGTCCTAAAGTGGTTAAGCCCTAAGATTGAAAAATCTTAGGGGTTAGAAAAATATTAAGGGTTAAGAACTTGAAGAGTTCTTAACGCTTAACCGTTTGAGATAAAGTCACTTAACGTCTCTGAATTAAACCTAAGATTTTTCAATCTTAGGTTTAAGAAAAACCAAACTCAAAGGCTTAACCTTTTGCCTTTGGGTTAAGCGATTAAATTTATTTGAGTGAAAAGATGGGAATAATAATTATAAAGATATTAACTATTTTAGTGCCTTTACTTATTTCAATAGCATATTTAACATTAGCTGAGCGAAAAGTATTAGGTTATATTCAATGTAGGAAGGGGCCAAATGTAGTGGGTGTATACGGTTTATTGCAGCCTATTGCGGACGGATTAAAATTATTTACTAAAGAGATAATTATACCCAACCATGCCAATCTTTTTATATATATTTTAGCCCCTGTTTTGTCGTTAACCTTGGCTCTTATAGCTTGAGGGGTAATACCTTATAGTGAAGGGGTAGTGTTAAGTGATCTAGGGGTTGGGCTTCTTTATTTATTTGCAGTTTCTTCTATTAGTGTCTATGCAATACTAATGTCTGGTTGAGGAAGTAATTCAAAGTATGCCTTTTTGGGTGCAATAAGGGCAGCCGCTCAGATGATAAGTTATGAGGTATCTATAGGGCTAATAATAATTTCTGTAGTTTTATGTGTTGGTTCTTTAAATTTAACCCAAATAGTTTTAACTCAGACCACAGTATGGTTTATTTTGCCGTTGTTCCCTATCGCCTTAATGTTTTTTGTGTCTGCTTTGGCAGAAACAAATAGAGTGCCCTTTGATTTAACAGAAGGGGAATCAGAATTAGTCTCGGGATTTAATGTAGAATATTCAAGTATGTCTTTTGCTTTATTTTTTTTAGCCGAGTATTGTCATATAATTTTGATGTCAACCTTTGGGGTTATTTTATTTTTTGGTGGGTGATTAGGCCCCTTTGAGGGTTATTTCGAATATAGTATATTCGATGCAAATTGAACTCATTATTGGTGATTGGGAGGAAAAGTAGCTTTTCTTATCTTTTTGTTTATCTGAATAAGAGGGACTTATCCTAGAATTAGGTATGATCAATTAATGGCTTTATTGTGAAAATCTTATTTACCTTTAAGTTTGGCTTTTGTGGTGTTAGTGTCTGGTCTTCTTATAGGGTTTGACATATTGCCGCCTTTTGGTTTATATTAATCCTCATAATCCTAAAGGTTATGAGGTTAATTCAAAGACTTAAACCTAAGATTTAAAAATCTTAGGTTAATTCAGAGCCTTAAGATTTTAAGTCTTTGAATTAAAATCTTAAGGATCCCTTGGGATACCCTTAACAATATAGTTAAGGGTATTATAAAACCCTTTAACCCAAAGGGAAAAATACTCAATCTTAGGTTAATTCAGAGATTTTAGATTAAAAAACAGGCCTTTGTGGTGGAATGGTAGACACACCAGACTTAAAATCTGGAGGCATTTTGTCCATATGGGTTCAAGTCCCATCAAAGGTATCTTAGGTTGGGTTTCGGTATGTAGCTTAATTTGGTGGAGCGCGGTTTTGATAAGACTGAGGCTGTTGGTTCAATTCCAACTTTACCGAGAGGGTTTAGCTCGGCATAATTAAAAGAGCTGGGTCCAAAGGATCCAACTCACCCTTATCCATCTTAAGGGTCAAGTCTTTGGATTAACCTTAAGGGGGTTAGACGTAGTGTAAGGTAGACTAAGGGTTAGTCACTAGACTCATTATCTGGGGATGTAGGTTCGAGTCCTACCTTTACACAACTAAAAACTTGTTTTTGCCTATAGATATAAAGGGCCGAAAGTCCTAACTAAGTTATATAGGAGGTGTGTTTCGACCATAAATTTACTTGGGTTAAGGATACCCCAAGGGGTTTGATTGGACGGCAAGGGGTTAAGAAAGGTCGAATTCATGATTACAATATTTTCTGAGGTATTATTAAGTTTAGTCATATTGAGTTTAGTTCTTTATGGGATAAATTTATCTACATTTAAAATATCGGTTGGGGCGTTATTTATAATAGGTGTTATTCTTGCTCAACTATGGGCAGATGTGCTTTACATGAGTGATTCTTTAATGTGGGGGACCGGCGGACTATTGTTAACAAATAGCTGGATTGTTATATCAAAGTTGATTATTATAATGGGGTCTGTGGCATTATTATTAATGTACGGTTCAGGGACTCAAGATATAAAAAGTGAGGCGGAAGATTCAAAAGCGATTACTCTAAATTTAGATTTGTTGAAAATTTGAGGTAAAGATCAAAATCAAGGGGCTCAAGGCAACGAATTTATAAAGCCAACTATTATATTTTCAAGAGGGGCCGAAACAGAAAGTATAACGAGACAATGAATAAGTTTAATGCTAATTGTTGTTTTAAGTTCGTTATTATTAGTGTCTTCAGTTAATTGGCTTTCAATCTATTTGGCGATAGAGTTGCAAACTTTAACTCTTTTTATCTTAGTAGCTATAAAAAGGGAGAGTGCCTATAGCACTGAAGGAGGATTGAAATATTTTGTTTTAGGCGCAGTGTCCTCTGGGTTATTCTTGTTCGGCTGTGCTTTATTATACGGGTTGTCGGGGCAAACCGGCGTTCAAGGCTTAAACTCGTGTTTAACAGCGGATGTAGGAAAAATATTGATTACTGTGTCTTTATTATTTAAGTTATCAGTAGCTCCTTTTCATATGTGGGCTCCAGATGTTTATGATGGTAGTGCGACAATAATTGCAGCGACATTGGCGACAGTTTCTAAAATAGGTATTTTTTCAGTACTAGTACAGATAGGTCCTGTTATTAATGTGGTTTTAATTTGTGCCATTTTATCTATAATTTGTGGGTCAATAGGTGCATTAAATCAAACAAAAATAAAGCGTTTATTAGCCTATAGTGGAATAGGTCATATGGGTTTTGTGCTTTTTGGGGTTGCGATAGGGTCTCTTGAAAGTATTCAAGCAAGTTTGATCTATATGATTGTATATGTAGTAATGACGATTTGTAGTTTTTCAATAATATTATCTTTAAAATTAACTAAAATCTTAATAGTAGAGGTAAGTGGGGCATCAAGAGAAAACTCTGTGCTCGCGTTAACTTTGGCTTTAAGTTTTTTGTCAATAGCAGGTATACCCCCTTTAGCGGGATTTTTAAGCAAATGGTTGATATTATTGGCAGGGGTGTCGAGTGGTTATTATTCTATTTGTATTTTAATTGTGTTAAGCTCAGTGATTGCTGGGGTCTATTATGTGAGACTGGTGCAGATAATATATTTTCCTTTGGGGTCAAGAGATTATTCGATGTTAGTCTGACAAAAGGTTTTAAAAAAAGAAAAAAGAATTGATTTTAGCAAGTCCATAATCATTGGGGTTACTTTTTTTATTATTCTATTTTTAATCGTTAGCCCTAATTTTTTATTGGAATTAACTCATGATGCAACGATAAGTCTATATGCTTAAAAATTATTAATCCCATAACCCGAAGGGTTAGGGGGTTAAGCCCTTGGATTAAACCTCATAACCCTAAGGGTTATGAGGTTAATTCAAAGACTTAAACCTAAGATTTAAAAATCTTAGGTTAATTCAGAGACTAAGGGTCATCAAGCTTGATTTGTTTTTGATATATAGTTAACCTTTATCAACCTTAAGATTGTTAAGGGCATAATTTTGTATCTTTTGAGACCAACCCAACTTTAGGTTTGGCTTATAAAGGTAGGAGTTAATTCAAAGCCTTAAAGGGGTTAAACCCAAGATTTAAAAATCTTAGGGTTAACCCCTTGGATTAATTCAGAGCCTTAAGATTTTAAGTCTTTGAATTAAAATCTTAAGGACTACTTGGGATATCCTTAACCCATAACCCTAAGGGTTATGAGGTTAAGCCCTTGGATTTTAATTTAAAGATTTAAAATCTTAAGGGTCCTTTGGGATACCCTTAAATATAATAACTCTAAAGGTTAATTCAAAGGCTCCGTCTTAAGATTGATAAGGGTTAAGAGCCCTTTGGGCTCGTTCACCCCCTAATTTTTGAAAAAAGGCGGGAAACGAATCGAATAGTTATAAGATGGTTGAGGCGAGGATCAATGTATATATTAGTAGTATTTTTGCCTTTATTAAGTGCAATAATATCAGGATTATTTGGAAGGAAGATAGGAACGAAGGGGGCCGGTGTATTGACTTCTAGCTGTATGGTTATTAGTGCACTTGTGAGTTGTTGTATTTTTTATGAAACGGTTTTAAATAGCTCCGCCGCCTATATAAAATTATGGAGATGATTTGACTCGGAGTTGTTTACGGCTTATTTTGGATTACAATTTGATAGTTTAACTTCAGTTATGTTAATTGTGGTAACGAGTGTGTCTGCTTTTGTTCATATTTATTCAACAGGGTATATGTCGGGAGATCCCCATATCCCACGATTTATGTCTTATTTGTCCTTATTTACCTTTTTAATGATAGTTTTAGTAACAAGTGAAAATTATGTGCAATTATTTATTGGTTGAGAGGGTGTAGGTTTATGTTCATATCTTTTAATAAATTTTTGGTTAACTAGAATAAAAGCAAATAAAGCAGCGATGAAGGCGATGTTAATCAATAGAGTTGGGGATATAGGATTAATATTAGCTATGATAAAAATTCTTGCTGAATTTGGGTCTCTAGATTTTTCAACTATTTATAGTATTATGAGTTTGAATGAGTGGGGGGAGGCCTACTCAAACTCCGTTGCAGTTAATAAAGATAGTTTAACTATAATTTGTTTATTATTGTTTTTAGGGGCAGTGGGTAAATCAGCTCAATTAGGTTTACATACCTGACTTCCAGATGCCATGGAGGGGCCTACGCCAGTTTCCGCTTTGATTCACGCTGCGACTATGGTAACAGCAGGGGTATTTTTAATAATTAGGTCGGGTCCACTTTTTGAAGGGTCGCCTTTCGCTTTAACTGTGGTGACTATTTTGGGGGCTTTAACAGCCTTTTTTGCGGCAACAACAGGGGTAGTTCAAAATGACTTGAAGAAGGTAATAGCTTACTCAACTTGTAGTCAATTAGGTTATATGGTGATGGTTTGTGGGCTATCCAACTATTCTACTAGTTTATTTCATTTAATGAATCATGCTTTTTTTAAAGCTTTATTGTTTTTAAGTGCAGGTTCTGTTATTCATGCTGTAAGTGACGAGCAGGATATGAGAAAGATGGGGGGGTTGTTAAAATCCGTACCGTTTACTTATACTATGATTTTGATAGGTTCTTTATCGTTAATGGGTTTTCCTTATTTAACAGGTTTTTATTCGAAAGATTTAATATTAGAATTAACTTTCGATAAGTATTACGTTGCCTTTGCTTATTGGTTAGGGAGCTTTTCAGCCCTATTAACCGCATTTTATTCGATGAGATTAATTTATTTAACATTTATGACCGATACAAATTTAAAAAAAGAAACTTTGACTAAAGTTCACGAGTCAACTTGAACTATAACTTTGCCTTTACTTTTATTGGCGTTTGGAAGTATTTTTGTGGGTTATTTAGGAAAAGAGGTGGTTATATCTAATGTAATTCCTCCAATGATATCTAATTCGGTAAAAGTGGTACCTTTAGTATTAAGTTTGTTTGGGGCTTTATTGGGTTTTGTTATTTATGACCGTGTTATTCGGGTGGCGTTCTGGGAAGCTGCAAAGAATAGAAGAGGAGTTATAAACCTTGTTCGTGTGAATTCGATAATGAATGTGCGTTCGAAATTTAGTGAAGAAAGGGTTGAGCGAAACTTCGTGTCTTCTTCTTATAATTCACGATTTTATCAAAGAGCATGAATTATGTTATACCATATTGTGTATACTTTTTTTAATTCAGCATGGCAATTTAATTACGTTATTAATCATTTTATTGTAAGTAATGTATGAAAGTTTGGTCATTTGATAACGTATAGAATAATAGACAGAGGGATATTAGAAATAATAGGTCCAAAGGGAATATCCAAAGTATTAATAAATTTAACTCAAGCCATTAGTAATTATCAGTCTGGTATGGTGTTTAATTACGCTTTAATCATGATTATCTTTACAACTTTATTTATATCGGGGGCTTCAATACTGTAGGGTCTCGATTGTAAATTTAGGAATTACTTATTTAGACGAAACGGAGCAGAGCTTCGGGCCCTTTGGAATATTCAACTCGAAGTGATGAAGATAGAGGTGTTTATATAAGATTTTAAATCTTAACCTTTAACCCTTTGGGTTATGAGGTTTAAGGATATCCCAAGGGATCCTTAAGATTTAAAATCTTAAGGGCTTAGGGTTTAAGTCAAGGGCTTAACCACCATAAACCCTCGGTTTATGGGGGGGTTAAGGATCGATTTTAGGGGTTTTAGCTCAATAGGTAGAGCGTAGGCTTTGCAAGTCTAAGGTTGCAGGTTCGAGACCAGTAAACTCCAAGATAAAAAGGGGGTGAGAAATGATATAGTTTAAGGGTAAAACAATTATCTCATGTGTAATAAGATAGAGGTTCAAATCCTCTTTTCATTTATAAAACTCAATTAAAAAATTAAGTTTTATATAATTATCCTTGGTCATTTTAAGTTAAATATTAATTAAACCTAAGATTGAAAAATCTTAGGTTTAAGTCAGAGACTTAACCCTCATAACCCTTAGGGTTATGAGGTTAATTCAAAGACGAAATGAAACTCAAAACGAAAGTATAAAAAAATAAAATAAAATAATATTTTATAATAGACAAAACTCAAATTAAATTTAAAAACTTAACCTAAGAATTTTAAATCTTAGGTTAATTCAAAGCCTAAACCTTTAAGATTTTAAATCTTAAGGGTCCTTTAACCTTAGGGGTTATGGGTTAATTCCAAACTCAATCTTGAAAAGGGTTTTACGGAGTACCCTAAGGGGAATAAAAGCTCAGATAGCTTAATTGGTAGAGCAAAACACTGAAAATGTTTGGGTTATTGGTTCAAATCCGATTTTGGGCAAATTCTTTTGATTTTGGGGAAGATATAAAGCGAGCAGCACTTTTAATACATGCTAGGAAAGCAGATACATGCGTAGTTTTGCCTATAGACTTGTAAATGCTCCGTACAGGTGAGTAATGCTTCGGATTCAATCAATTAAACTATAGAGATAGAGTTAACCTAAAGGGGAAACTTAGATAAATTGATGGGCCAGAGTCGTATTAGGTCAAGAAGGTCCTTGAAGTAACCCCATAACCCTTAGGGTTGTGGGGTTTAATAATTATTTTCTTACCAAAGATGCGTAGCTGAAAAGCCACACTTCCACTGAAACAAGGGGGAGACTCAGTATAGAGGCAGCAGTAGAGAATCTTGTGCAATGTATGAAAGTATGACACAGAGATGTTGCAAAAGAAGACCGTCCAATATACGTGCCAGCAGACGCGGTTATACGTAAGGTCTAAGTTTTTATCAGAAAAGGCGTAAAGGGTGTGTCGGCGTTAATTCGGATAAATTTTGATCAAAATGAAATTAGTAGTTTATTACGATGATAAGGAGTTTAGGGGGTAAATGGAATTTTATGTAGCGGTAGAATGCTTTTATATAAATTAGAACACCGTAGGCGAAAGCGATTTACTACAAAAAACTGGCGCGGAAACACGAAAGTAAGGGGAGCAAATAGGATTAGATACCCTAGTAGTCCTTACTGTAAATTATGAATACAAGATCACAAATTAAAGATGCGATATAAGCCTTTGGATGAAACCTATGGGTTAATTCAGGGGCTGAGCTTTGCTTCGTTTTATATGTGGTCAACAAAAACTTAAGAGAATTCCGCCTGAAGAGTACGATCGCAAGATTAAAATTCAAAAAATTTGGCGGTTCACTAATCCAATTAGAGGAGCGTGTGGTTTAATTCGATAGTCCGCGATTAACCTTACCAAAATTAGAAGCAAGCGCAGCCTTCAGGAATTTGTACTTGAAATGTTGGATAGTTTAATTAACCCCTAAAATTTAAAAATCTTAGGGGTTAATTCAGAGACTTAACCCCATCAATAGATCGTAAATTTATCCTAGGCCGGCTTGAATTCAGGTATTGCATGGCCGTCGTCAGTTCGTGTTGTGAAAGAAATAGAACGAACTTAACCCTTAATCAAATTATTATTTAGCGCAACTTGCCTTTGTATAAACCCTTTGGGTTAAATGATACATAAGGGTCTTAACCTTAAAAATTTTTAAGGAGCGATTTTAGCAAGATAAATTATATGATTTAAGGATGACGTCAGGTCCTTATGATCCACATGTTTTGGGCTACATATGCGCTACAATTTATACACAAAAAGAATTTAAAACCTTTAAAGTAAAAGTTCGGAAAACTCTTTGAAATAAGGAGTATGAAGTTGGATTTAATAGTAATCAAAAAGTAGAGCGTTTTGGTGAATATGGCTCTAGTGTTCGTACAAATCGCCCGTCATCTCTACCGAGTAAAGAGTCTTAAAGTGTTAAACTAGAATTAATATATTTACGTAGCATGAAGTTTAGCTTTTGGGGAGTTTTATTCTACGAATCAAATGAGAAACCAAAGAAATGCTAATTAGATTCTTCATGTTATCAAACTTTGAAAGGAAATATAATCATTTATTAAATCCTAAGATTTAAAAATCTTAGGTTTTAATCTAAAGGCAAAAACGAGTTCGATTTTAAATCTGTATCTTAAGCTTTTAGAATGAAAGAAAAAAAACCAAATATGAGAACTAAAGGGTTAAAACTTTAATTTATGGTTTAGCATCACGGAGGGTTTATAAGGTTGAGGAAGTCGTAACACAGCGGGGGTATTGGAAAATGTCCCCAGATTAATGCACATATAATTTATCGGGTAAAATAAGTGACTTCCAATCATTAATGGCGGGTTCAAGTCCTGCTATGTGCATGAGTCCTTCGGATTATTGTTTGAGAGATCTGACTTGTATTAAACCTTAGGTTTAATTCAAAGACTTATTGGTGTTTAACTCAGTTGGTAGAGTGTTGTATTTACGCTACGAAGGTCAAAAGTTCGAATCCTTTAACACCAA